GGAACGGTTCCCCTACTCGCTTGCTAATGGACTATAGCCGGAACGAAGGCACGGATTATATACCCTATTCTCCTAGTCTCGCTCAGCTCCTTAGCTTTGGTTTTAGCCCCTTTCCCCTTTCTCTAATAATAAGGTAAGCTTGCTTGTGTTCGGGCTTTCGAGTTTGATATCACCATATACTAGTGCTAGTGCGGGTGAAAGCCTCGAAAAAGGCTTAGAGCCATTTCCTAGCAACACAAGGCAGGCTAGAAAGGCGAGAGGAGCTATAGTAGCTACATGAAACCAAGTAATTCTTTCTAGAATACTTGCTGGCATGCGAGACGAGACTGGAACCGGCAGGAACTCCACCAACAACTGTATTGCATCAGGGGCAAAGCAGCTGATTTTTAATCCTGAGCTTCCCCGTAGAAAGAAAGTGGTATACATTGAGAGAATTAAGGCTTCTATCAGAAATAGAACGCCTGGTCCAGTCGATGGTCATGATCAACCCTCTTCTTTTCATCCCTGGATTGAGGTTGCACCTCGTCGTAAGTTCTCGCCGTCTCCATTGCGTGCTTCTTCAGTATCTCCTCAGGAAGCAGCAAGAGGGCGCGGCCGAGGTCGTGGTAACACTAATCTTGCCGGTCGGGAGGAGGATACTTCCTCTGATGGTCGTCGTCAGATTCTCTTCCCGGCTCAGCCGCCTAAAGTACCTCAACCCGTCCGAGTTCATGAGAAAGCGGTTGTCATTAATGAGACCACCAACCCCTCCTTAAATGAACCTCAAGACAATTGGTATGTATCTGACGAAGCTATTAATTCAGTCTTACAGAATCTTTACATTAAGGGCAAAGCTGTTGATGAGAAAGAAGACTTGGTCCACCTGCTGAAGAAAGCTACTAAAGAAGTCTTACTGCGTTCAAAATATGGGCCCCCAGATGGGCCGGGTGAGACTTGGGGCCAAAAGCTCAACCCGACTCCCCTGAAGCGGGTTGAGCTTGGGATTTACCCGCCGACCCAAAACCGGATCCGAAACTTAGTGCTATTCCTAAAGACCAGGCTAACCTAGATGTGGGTAATCCCACTTCTACGCGGGTTCCTTCTAATGCTCAAACTAAGAACGCTTCTCAACCAGCTGTGGATGATGATGCGGCCTCGAAATCTACGACTGGGGAACTTCGTCAAAACTTTCGCTCGATCTCTATTGTGCAGCCTGAAGTGGTTAGTCCGGTTATCAAGGAAATGCTATCATAAAAACAAAAACAAAATGATTACTTTATTTTCAATGAAGATAAATAGTAGAGTGTTGTGTCTTCGGGTTTCTTATTTGTTCGGTTATAGATCCTATTCAACTAAGGTGAGTCCTCTGGATATGTTTTGGAATCAATTTGATAGTCAACTTATGGAAGATCAGAATCTTAATTCAATGCGTATACCGTCGAATGTATCTAAATATCAAGATCTTGTTCTTCATATATTGAATGATCATAAAAAGAAGGATTAGCAATTACAGAAGATGAATTAATCCAACTGCAGATGTCTATTGAAAATGTTACTACTCAATTTGATGATCTTAAAAGTCTCTATCAGATAGCTCCTGACTTAATCAAGATATTGGTATCCAAAGAGAACATAACCGCAAAAGACTCTCTTAAGAGCTGTAACCTTTCTTCCGAAGAATTCTCTTCTCTTAATTACTTTGGTCAGTATAATTTTGAGGCTCTAATTATTTATGTTCTTGCTTCTCTCTTCCACTGTATTCAGGAATACCCTGCTGTTCGCGTATCCACTCTGATAGATCATCTTGATGTCTATGTTCAATTACAAGCTAAAATGTTTAAAGACCGAAATATATCATTGAAACCTTCTATGTCCAATATAAATATTGATAACAAGGAGGAGGCAACTGATAAGAAGGAGCAGGCTAATGATAAGAAGCAGGGTGCTAAATCGAAGAAAGTTTGTGAATATGCGTTCGGTGTGTATTTGGTCGAATTCTTAGTGAATAGAGGTTTGATTTCTCTTTCAAAAGAATTGAACTTTACTGAATTATATGTTTCTAAGAAGAAGAATGGTAGGTATTTTATGCCCTTAAATTATTACGCTATATGTAATTTCGATATGAGTCTCCTTCCGATCAAACTCAATCTACCAATGGTATGTAAGCCTCTGGATTGGCACTCCACAAATGAAAACCCTTCATCTCTATCCGATCTGAAAGGCGGTTACTTAAGCTTGCCTATAGGTGATTTTTATCTTCAACGCTATCGCCTATTATCTTCCCGTGACTCGGACCATTTCCATATTGTCTTTGAAACAGATTACAAGAAATTGTGCGGAATCATGAACGCCTTACAGGCGCAGGCTTTTGAGATTAACAAGGATGTATTGACTTTCATTAAGAAGAATTACGATCTATTAGTGGAATCAGGTCTATTTATGCCGCTTCATTGAATGTCAAAAAGGCCACAGACCTATTGAGGATGTCTTACTTAGAAAATCCGTCTTTGGCGAACCTTACTAATTATCAGGATTTGCTTAAGGATTTCATGGGGCGTATCCAACGTGCTCGTTATGAAACCTTCATAATCAATCTAGCATCAGCCTACGAAGGTTATCGATTTTATCTGCCTACCTTCCTTGACTTCCGTGCACGGATCTACCGCGCTGGGGTATTACATTTCCATGAACGTGATTTGGCTAGAAGTCTAATAGTCTTTTCTGATAGTCCCTATCAAAATTCTCAATTGGATAGTGATAAAGAGGAAGATATTCATATGGTATTAACCTCAGCAGCTGCTTTTCATTATAAGAAGTTCATTTTCTGTGAAACAAAGCCCGCCTTCCATCCCGCGTTTCCCTGCTTGATACTTTTTTTATTAGCCCAGTCATGAACCGCCCTGGTTGGAGCCATGGTCTACCCAGCAGTGCTTCATATCCTCCTTGCTCTTTGTCTAAGATTGGACTAAAGGTACCAAACCAGGCATTTTTTTGTTGTTTTTTCTTTTCTTTTGGCTAAGAAGCCCGTAGGTTGTACGCCAGCCATACGTAGTTTGAACTGTGATGGCCACAATGCTTAGCTATTGCCGATCCCCAAGACGCCTTTGGTTGAATGTTCACACCTGATCCACCGTCTGCACTTCCTACATTCACTCCCGGAAATTGAAACAGGAAAACAGGAATTGTAACCTCCCGGTCTGCTGTAGTCAGCCTCACGGTGTGCCTGACTGGCGAGTCTGCCGTCTCCACGGCTTTCCCTTTTGCGGGCTGCTCCTCAAGCCTTCGAGTGCCGATCTTCGCTTGGGCCGTCTCGCGAAGATCTTCGATCCGAACCTTCGCATCTACTCTCTCTTAGAGGATGAACCACGCCTTCGCTATCGCAAGAATATAGCGATCGAAGAGAGCTATCGCTCAGCTGCTTCGCGTATTACGAAAGCCGTATTGCCCGAAGCGAAGGGGGCATGCTGCACGAGCGTAGGAGGCGTGCCCGAAGGGCAGCGGCAGCAGTGTGGTTCCAGGTGCCGTCGCTAGATTGAGATCTGCAGGGTGGCGGGGACTTCGACTGCCTTGTATCGGGTGAAGATAAAGGGGTGGTAGGCTTAGTAGGGCTCGAACCTACAATATAACCGTTATGAGCGGTACGTTTCAACCAATTAAACTATAAGCCCCTACGGATCTCTACATGCAAGACGCTGACTTTCACAGCAGAGCGGACGGAAGGAGGAGGCCTTTGCTCTATCTGCTTCTTCCTCTTCCCAGGTGAAAAAAAAGGATTTTCTTTGTTTATATAGAATTATATATCTATTATTATAATAATTAAGCAAGCGGCCCTTTCGCGACTCAAACTGCCGGTACGCTTTCTGGCTCGCAACGACTCAAACGGGCGGGGGCTCTCTATTTGCTTGCAATGCCGGCTGTTCGCCTTTAGTTAGAAGTAGAAGTAGAGGGCGCCCTTTGCCCCACACTTCAGAAAAAGTAAAAAAGTATGGATTAAGTAAGAAAAAGTACATAAGGAGTGAGAAAGAAAAACTTGGTTACGGGAACCGAAGGTTAGGCCGACTACTTACTTTAGTATAGCTACACCTAAAAAGTTTATTCCTACCCCTTTTCTTCCCCTTTCTGTCAATGTTGCCAATTCTCAGAATACTCATAATGTACCCTCGTGCATACAATTGCCCAACGACTTTATTCCTCCGACTTCTTTAGCCACTTCCGCATCTGTCGTATTCGGGAGAGCTTGCTTCGTGGCGGAGCATTTAGCAATGCCAGCAGCCTGGTGAGGGCTGGCTGTCTGGGGACAGGTTAAGGCAGGGCCTGCTGGGCTTGCTTCTCATGAGATTGGGGTGAGGGAATCGGAAAGGGGCTCATAAACCGGACGGGCGGGCTTTTGGGCACACGGAAAAGGGGAAGTGGATGGAGGGGCTTCTCAGCTAGAGTTGGGGGTGGGGTCGCTATAGTGGCTAGGGTGAGTCTTCCTACACGGCTGGACGCCTGGCTCTAGACGAAGCTGCGGGGGTTACCACCACATCCTCTCCCGGTAGACTCGAAGCTCTTCATAGTCAGGCGGGGTAGAAAATATTCTCTCAAAAAGAGACAGACCAGAGATGACAGAGGAAGGTATTCGGAAAAAAAAGATACGGCAGCTTCAGCCCCAAATTGACTAGGGACAGAAGCTGAGAGCAAGAGAGAGCGAGCTGTCTCCAATATATGGCGATGCTTCCGCTCGGCAACCCCATTCTGCTGAGGAGTGTGGGGGCAGGATCGTTGGGAAAGCGCTTTGTAAGTGAAGTGAGTTGAAGCAAGCAGAGTTCGGAAGGCAGCGGAGATATATTCACCCCCAGAATCAGAACGGAAAACCTTGATTTTAGTCAATTTTTTCATTGTTCTGTAAAAAATAACAACATATACGGATGATCCTCCTTTCGATAACAGAGGGCAGGATGGACTTCGGACACAAGATCAAAAGGAGAAGTAGAAAGAGCGTTTTTCATTTTTATAAAGGAAGGGAAGAGTCTTTTCCCAGCTTGCAACCCATACAAGTAGAAATCTCAATGTTAGGTACAGACCCCAACATTCCAGTAGAAAGAAAATATCTAAGCCTTGGGCTGCAGACATGTCCTAATCTACGATGCCACAACAAAAAAAGGGGAGTAGAGGGAACAACACCAGACACAGCAGAAAAGGCAAAAGACTTAGGTAAACGAAGTTTCTCCAAAAAGAGAGCTTGCCAACTCTACGGTCCTTCCCAATCCCCTTACTCCATAGGGGGCCTCTCGCATGATCCTGTACAAGACAGAAGGTAGGAGAGAAGTGAATATAAGCATTTTTTTTTCAAGCCGGAAAGAAGATTCACTGAGAGAGCGAGAAGATGAAAAAGAGCATAACATATTCGATGATAACGAGAGAGAATACCAAGACTGGCTAGAGGGAATTGTTCGGAGTTAGCAGTTTAAACAATAAGGAACTTAGATGGAGAACGAAGAGAAGAAAGAAGTGAAGAATCACCAGTCATATTCTTCGATGCCCCGAAGAAAGTAAGCAGCCCCCTATGTTGTAAGCGTAAGGGGGAGCAAATACCTGTAACAGAGGAGGAAGAGATATGACAAGACGGATTCAACCTCTGAATCTGCTTCCGGGGTAAAACTCTCTGTGTCGGGCGTGGGAGTGCTCTTAAGATCATAGAAGTAATGCTGCAGAGGCCCTATGGAGTAAGGGGATTGGGAAGTCTCCGATTCAGTAGGCGTCTCTGGGGAGCAGCAAGATGAGCTGTGTCTGACTGTCGACGATAGTTTGCATTCTGCCGCTTGCGAGAGTCTGCAATCATGTGACCCGGCTTCTTGCAATAGTGGCATATGATCTTGGACATGTCTCGTTGGCCTGATGCACCAGCAGAGCTTCCAGATTGAAGATTCTGACCATAGGGTCGATGTCCCGAAGCATGTTCAGCCGCAAGAACCTGATCTGAAGCACCCTGAGTAATAGAAGATCGACCCCCAGCACCCAACCTAGTAAAGGGGAGCAAGTCGAGTCTCCTCGGATCTCACATCAGCAACTGCTCTCTCAATGTCTGGTGGAGGAACTCGATGTTGAATTGAGGATCTAACATTCTCGAACTCAGGCCTCAAGCCCATCAAAAACTTAGAGAGCCCCTTTATACTCTATAAGGCTATTCTATGTTATATGAAATTCTTCCCCGGTTCCCCTATCTTTGAAAGGGGTCCCTCATGTTCAGCTGGTCCCATAGAAGCCGGTAATAATAAAGAGTATAGTTCTTTCTTTATTTTACCAAAAAGCTAAGGCATGTTTTTCATGTTGAAACTGATAGAAAGGTGGAGAATCATCCTGAGAATCAAGATGACTTATGTAATCCCAAATCTCTTTAGCAGTCGCAAAAGAGGTGACGGTGTATATGGGGCTCAAAGGAAGTACACAAGTCATCCCATTTGAAGCTAAGCACTTTTCATCTTTTGTAGGAAAATACCCTTATCCTTATATAGTATTGGGAAATTAAAGCACATAAGCACAAGATTTTTTCCCGAGCAAATCATTCTTCATCGCATAAGCCCATGACAAGTCATTTCCAGATGCTTCTTTCGGAAGAGCACGGGAAAAGCCTATGGAATCCATTGTACTAAGACCCGAAAGATCATCCAAGGACTCAAAATCGGGACTCAAAACTAGTCAAGAAGGCTTAACTCAAGCAATCACTCAAGAGAAGAAAGGATTTTCGCTTGCCGGATTCGTAAAGAAAGAAGAAGAAGCCGGGTCTTCTTTTAGGGCAATAAAAGGGCTTAAATGAAAGAGCTAGGGTGGCGGCAAGAGTCTCTCACAAACTCGAGTTCAAGACCTCCGATTGAAATCCGATCGACTAGATCCGATCACATGATCAAAGAACTATTCATGAAGAAGAAGAAGTTCCAGCCAATTTCTATTTTTTAATGATAAGGAAGCGCTTGATCCGGGCCTTAGAAGGGCTTCGAGATAAAGGAGATCATGGGATCAAAGTGGACGTTCCCGATTTCCATGGCCGATTGCATCCCGAGGACTTTCTTGATTGGCTAAGTAGCGTGGAGAAGTTCTTTGATTGGAAAGAACTATCCGAGGTGTGCGAAGGTGAAATTCCTGAGCACGGGTCATGCCTCAATTTGGTGGGATCAAGTCCAAGCAAGGCGTGAGCGGAAAGGCAAAGGGAAGTACATGAGACAAGATGCGATCGAGGTTGCGGGAGAAATTTAGACCCTCCGATTAGACCAAAAGCTTGTTCCAAAGGTTCCACTTCGCTTTAAAGGATAGGGGGAGAGAAGCGTACAAGAAAGCCCCTACTCCTAACAAGTTGCGGAGTTCTACCAATTGTTTATTCGAAATGGCTTGAACGAATCCGACGAAGAATCCCTTGCTTGATAGGGCTTGAGGTTAGAAATCCAAGATGAAATCTCGATGCATCGGATGTGGAAAGTGGCCTATCAACTAGCTCTAAAGGCCGAGGAAAAGCTAAAGAGAAGGACCACAAGGAGGCACCGAAGGTGATAGGGGATCGACCTCTACCATCGGGCGAGGAAAGAGACCCCTTTTTACCTTCCCTCAATATATATGGCACGCTTTACTAATAGAAAGTCAAGGCTCTGGGCAACGAGTAGGATGGAGCCTTGACTTGAGCATTGTACAAGTGCTTAAGGCTCCTTCGGGCCATGGCCACAACTATTCTAGTTGGCAAGGCTTGGAAGCAAGCTACCATTTACATTTGACACCTGAACCATAGTCAAAGGTGCAGTAACCCCTTCTGGCAACTTTGGTTGACTCTGAGAAGGAGGACTTGGCTTCGGCAGTACCTCATCATCGTCTGACCCAGAGTCGCTTCCCTTACCTCTGTTATTTTGGGGTCCTTTAACCGGTTTTGAAGACCGCTTAGCACCACTCTTAGGCTTCCATTCTTTCTTCTTCCCGACTGGGATGTGGATGTAGATGTCGCCTCTTCACTATCGACGAAAGATTTTGCGGCAGCATAGTGTGATTCTTTAACTGAGAATGGCTTTAAGTCACCAACGATTTTCTTCTGATCACCATCTACTTTGTATTTGAAGCACTGATGAAGAGTGGAGGGGACAACATAGTTGTTGTAAATCCCGAGAAAAGCTCGGTACGATGTGTCCGCATCGATCACGTAAAACGTGACTCGAGTTTCCAATTCCCCAAGCCTTACTGCTAGGACTTTAGAGCCTCAAGCCGCCGTTTTGATTGAACCCTTGAATCATAACATTTTAAGGTTATAAGTCTTGTACAGTGTGCCCGACTTTTTTGAGAGTGCGTAATGGCAAGAGATTCACTGCAGACCCAGGATCGACCAGAATGCAGTTGATATATGTTTGATTAATCTCGCCCGTCACGTACAACGGCCTGTTGTGTTTTTTCGTATTTAACATCAGGTCACGATCATCGAATGAGATTGGGGCCGCATACGCTGACTTCGTGATTAGGAACTCGGCCGCATGAGCCTCGTAGATGTCTCAGGATCGAGGAGGGCCTGCACAAGCGCGTTTCTGAGCTCTTTCGATAACATGAGAGCATCATATACGCTAAGCCTCAGATGGCCTAGGACATTCTAGTCCAATTTTTCTTCCGCTTTGAAGAACTTTGCGGAGTTTCGACTTCCTTCCCCTTTCCTTTTGATGCTGGAAGTTTAGGTTCTGGAAGCTTCTTTCCTCCCCTGAGTGTCATTTGATTTGCTTCAGGGGTTTCTTTTTCTTTTTCTTTTGGGAAGAATAGGGGTTTCCTCATCAGAATCTGAGTCTGTGACTGCATCAATTCTCCCACAGAACTCAATGAGAATCGGACGGTGATCCTCGTCATCATCATCATTACGAGGGATTCTGGTGCGCCATCCTTCTGACATAAACTCGTCTAGCAGGTGTGCGTTGCTTCTGAACGTACTCATCCGTTAGCTGTTTGATGAGCTCTTCGAGAGTAATGAAAGGCGTAGGCTGTTGAGAAACCAAGCCTGAAGCTTTCTTTTTCTTTTTAGTATACTTCTTTCTTTTGAGGAGGCACCAACTTAATGGTCAATTTAGACACGTGGGAAGGCTGTATCTTCTTCTTTTCGCTCGCCTTGCGCTTGGTACACACGGTCCATCCTTCTTCATTGTATTCCTCATCGGAATAAAAAAATGAGAGTAAGATTCATAGGGATCCTCGAGCGAAGGGAGTGGATACTTTTGATCTTACTCCAGAGTCACTCTTTCTGTCATCGGGCAACAAGCGGATGTTGAGGCTTATGGTGAGCACATGTACGACAGAAGAGGGAGCAGGAGGCGGAGAACAAGAAGTTCTTAAGTTTAAGGATTCATTTCTACCAGGTGATGTCGAAGCGGACTTATTAAATAAGTTTCAGAATCTGAGACAAGGTTGTTTTTATTTTGAAATATCTATGAGAGAGTACATGGAGGAGTTTAACCTATTGTCTCTACGATATAGAGTGAAGGAGGGAGACAAGAGGCAATATTCGAGCTGACTTTTTCTGAGCACGAATTGCATTTGTGTTTGCTGGACAGCGTAGAAGCAGCATACCGTATTGCTTTGAGGGTCGAAGGACCTACTGGTTGGTTCAGCCAAGAACCAGAAACCGAATGAAGGAAGCGAAGGTAAGAGTCAAAATATGCCGTGGAGAAGAGCTTACTTACTTATGAGCAAAAAGGGAGGATCCGGCTCTTCAACAACTCTCATCTTTGGATGTAGGTTGTTTAGGGATCTGGCGTGGATAGTAGGTTATATTCTTTCCATTTTCATCGGCCATGCCACTTTTCAATATGATGAACCCCGACCCTATTCAAACTCGAGAATTTTGGTTACCGGTACCTCTTGACCCATATCAACAACAAACGCAGGCATCCCCTTCTCCTTCAGAGGTTGTTCAAGAATAAATACCCTCTGGGATGAACTCGAAAAACAAGAAAGAAACAAAAGGGAGGAGGAGGAGCGCGATCTCATGACCTCGAGACAGTTTCGCGCCACAGAGCGGACCCTGGAGGAGTTCTACCACAGGGTCAAAATTCTAAAAGAGAGACCAACTCGTGAGGACTAGAAACATTCCGGTGCACGAGCCAGAGGACGTGAGCCGCGCAATAGATAGACTTTTGGTGGGGGTATAGATAATGGGCGCGGTTGGTTGATCAAAACCCTTCTCCCGGGGTGGATGCGTATGGAGTGGACTCCCTCATCTACTTTATTGAATAGCCGGAAAGAGATGCAGTCGATTGGTACCTCGATCTCTATCTATGATGCAGTTCGTGCAATGCGGTTGATTACGATCTCGATCTAGCGAATGACCCACCGGCGACGATTCCTCCATTAGATTACCGAATTAAAGAACGTCGGTTGTAGCGATTCCTGCTGGAAGTGGTTATGGCCGATCGACCCGAGTATAAGCGGGAAAAATACAGGAGCAGAACCATTCATTGGAGAGACAGACCCTGATCAGTCAGTTACCCGAGTGGTGACCCGGATCGTCGCCTCGCGTTTCAGTTTGGTGCAGTCAAGCCTATTCTTTGAGTGGAGTTTCAAGTCTACCTGGGTCCGTGTTTGTTGTCTATCATCGTTGCGTACGGCAGATTTGTTAGAATTCTCTTTCTTCGGATCGATATGTCGAGTTCTCACACTCACAAACGGTCGTAGTAGATACCTTTTTTGATGGCTTAGGGATCACCTTGTTTCGGAGGTATCACAGTTTGGGGTGGGGCATAACTACTCCTTGAGTACCCTGATGCGTAGAAGCTATTTCTTTTCTATTTTATAGAACCCTGGTGTTGTAACAAACTCTTTTGACCCGGTCCCTCCTGTCTATCTCTATCTATCAAAAGAAAACTCCGAATACGCATTTCTTTGTATTCAGCCTAATCTTCTATTCCGGGATTCTATCAAAGAACTTCCTAAGTGCAGGCCACATGACCCTCTCGCTCACGGGACTTGATAATCATCTCATCCACATATAACTAGACCTCCTTGTGTATTATGTCATGCAAAAGAATAGTGGCTTCCCTTTGGGAAGTAGCTCTTAAGGCCGAAGGTCATGACAGTGTAACAAAAAGTCCCCCATGGTGTGGTGAAAGCAGTCTTAGTCATGTGCTCGGGAATAAAGCCTAACCTAAGAGACAAAAGTTGCTACCTTCATTTCCTTCTCCTCATGGCCTTTTGTAAGGGGCGAGTGAGTGCAGAGAAGGGCACCTTCGGTTAAGGTGCCCGAGCGAAACGCCGTCAAGAGCTACCGAAGGAACAAGCCAAGCCTAGCCGCTTTGCGGTCCGGGCGCCATTATAGGCCCCTAGGTTCGGGCATCCGTTTTCACTTTTTCTGGTGTAGTCCGCATCCGTTTTATTGCTTCAGAAACAAGCAGTGGCTCAATCGAAAAAGACTAAGATCACACACTTCAGTCAATCAAGCAGTTAATCAGCTTCCAGACCTTGGAAACAGCCTTGTCATACTGAATTAGTTGCAGGTAAGTAAGAAGCTAGTTGCTTTACCTTTTCCTCCAAACTCTTCTTAAACTTGTTCTAAAACCCCTTATTTTGCTAAGGCGCAGTTCCCCCAATGGACACCTGCCGGAGTGCCGTCGGAATGGAACTAGTAATAGCTTTTGTTCAGCTTATTTCCTCCTCCCATGCGTGTACTCTCTCTGGTTAAACCATATCATATCAGGACTTTGACTTACCCTTCTCCTAGAATCCCCTCTCGTTAGCCAAACTGGCATCTAACTGTCGCTATAAAATGGCTACGGAACTAAACAACCAAACAAAGAGAGACAAGCTCGTAGTGATTGAGAGGGGGTAAAGGCTATTACCTTCACAAACCTGGTACTCATTCACTACGATAGGCAATTCGCAAGATCTTAACTGCTTGACAGGCGGGCGAGTCAAGTGAGCGGCCTACTCGGATTGCAGGAAGAGCTCGTTACGCTCAACCGATTCTCCATTGGTCCCTCAAAACGGGCAATACAAAGGATTCCTCTACTCCGGCTAGCCAACAAGCCAAGTCAGTTCGTTTTGTCTCGATGAGTGAGATTCTAATTTGAGACTTCTATCTAATTTACAAGAACTACTCGTTTTTGTTGCTTTCGAGATTGAGTTGGTGTTCAGTGTACCGCGAAAAGAATGCATTGGGGGATTGAGAAGGAAAAGAAAAAGCATGAATTCTCAACGGAGACTTAGTAGCTGGTTTATGACTTTTATTAGCCTCTATCCTTCACTCCAATCACTGTCTTTGTTTATCCCATTCTTATTCTTCTTCTTGGGTCGTGTTAAGCTAGCAAGGAGAGCACGATGGAATCCTTACTTTATGAGTTGTCTTCCCTAGAGTCGCCGAAGGTGAGTAAGCACACGACGTAGCATCATCATTCAACCTGGCAGTATACCGGCCCCTCTATTTCAATCTTTATCATAACAGACCTCAACGAATGGGTTTAACCAGACCTAGCACAACTGAGGCCGGGAATCCCATACTCCCCGACCTGGCAAAGCAGTTTATTAGCTTCAAGCTCTCTTGCGAATTAGCCTGTCTCTACCTATCACTAAGTGGGAAACGACCCCGGTGCTAGCTTTTATCCTCTACTCTCTAACTAAAAGCCGGTCTAAAAATTCCCTATTTTGGCTAAGTAAGCTTTCAAAAGGGGTATGCTTTTCTTTCGACCTAGGTAGTGAGCGCCCTAAAAAAGGGAGAGAGATTCAACCGCTAAAGAAAGCTAACAAATCGATTTGAAGTCGGTTCGGGCCTCCCTAAAGAGGAGAGCCAGTCCCTTGCCCCTGCCAATTATTCAATCAGCTTCCAGATCTTGTGAATAGCCTCTCGTGGAACGCACCTTGACATAACTTTGAATTCGGGGCTAAGAAAAAGACCTCCCCTGCGATAGATCTGCCTTAACGGGAGATACAGTCTGCATGGAACGTTCACTTAGTTGATAATTCCACCCAGCAGCGGTCAGTCTCGCTACCTCTCTCTATGAGTGCCATCTAACCAGAATTTAAGTGTGTCAGAATTTGAGTACGGAAATTGGAGTTCAAAAGCTTTCTACTTCCCTTGATTTTCTTATTCTGCGCCCCTTAACGGGTTGGGTTTAATATAGCGGTAGTCAGGTTTTCTTACTTTTCAAGTCAGGGTAGCCTGTTAGCGCACTACGGCTTCGCCTCCGTTTGCTTGGTCGTTTGTTCGTAACAACAAGGTAGCAACAGTAGGTAGATGAGCACCCCTAGCGCGAAAGCCGTTGCTTGTTTGCTTGCAACGTAAATAATCACTCTTTCTCCTTTGCTTTGCCAGGAAGTCAATCCGTTCCGTGGATTTGATCAAGCAAGCAAGCGGAAACTGGACAATTGAGGACACAGGAAAGACAAAGATATGAGAAAGGTTCGAGTGATTTCGACTAAGAGTAACTCAACTCTGAAAAAGGTGGAAAAAGCGCCTTTCCATTTTATCTCATTTCAATCTCCGCGAGTTCGGTTTGTCTGCAAGACTCAATCAAAGTAGTTCGTCCCCTTCTCAAGTTCCGGATGGCAGCTCTTTCACTTGGTGTTCCTTATTCTAAGACATCAACACCGGCTTTGGCATCGACTTTAGCTTCAACTTAGGCACCTGCTTTAGCTTGAACTTCGACTTAGGTTTCGACTTCAGCCTCGGCATCGTTCTATCTTTCTTATTTTTCATCCGAATCCCTCCTTGCAGCTCCCGAAACGGATGGTTTAGTTGTTCGTGGGGTTTGCCTATATGCATGTATTTTCTTTCTTCTCTAACGGTGGAGCATAGTGAAAATAGAGCCGTTTAAGCCACGAAGTGCCCTATCTTAAGGTGTTTGCCTTTCGGGCTAGAAAAACTCACCTTTATCATAAAAGAGGTTTTTATTCCTGTGTAGACACCTCAACGAACTCATGTGGACACTCCTCAGCCCGAGGACAATCTCTCAAATACACATTAAGATGTTGACCCGTTTTTCTTTTCTTTGCTGATTCCTCTCAATGAAATTTGCCATGTTGCACTAAGTTACTTACGGATGTATGCATGCGGTCCGGGAACACTTTGGGGTGAACACCCATCCGAACAAGTAGAGTCAATAGTTCAGCATTTAGGCCGTAACATTTAGCAACAAAAAGAATTTTACCCAACAAGTGCTCTCCGAACCAAGCTAGATAGTCTCCTATCACTAGGCTCACCAACCAACCTGGACTTTGATTCTTATTATTCCTACCGGATATCAAAACCATAAGGATTGTTTCCAGCCATGAGTTCCCATATGACATAAGCGCTCTTGGGTGGGCTGGGCCATTCCATCAAATCTTTGAGAAGGGGCCCACCCAATCTCGTATTTGATGGTCGGCGTGGCGATAGGCTTCGCTTCTACGACTGCCTCCCCAGCCGTTGCAAACACTGAGCGAGAACGGTAAGGGGCGCACAAACAATGTCGTTGCGCGGGGATGCGATTCGCCAAGCTGGGGCAAACAAAGCCGTCCGGCCCCCTACCGGATTAGGAATGCGAAGGCCTTTCCTTCGCCGGGAATGAAAGAGCTATGCTATTGACCGACCCTTTCGTAGTGACTTCGAATCAATAGGCCTCTCCTTTTTTCTCATTTTGTTTGAGGCGGGCCGAATAGAGAATGAAATGCAGAAATAGGGGAAGGGTTCCAAACCTTTTTTTTGTTTAAGGGCTGCTCGCCCTACCGAAGTACCAAAGGCTTTCGAGGCTTACACCTCCCTATTACACGACCTAAAAAAGGCTTTCAGTAGCGCCTTTAGAATCTAAGCCTTTTGAAGCGCCAGTAGTTGTAGCTGTGGGTAGGGCTTTCGTTCTTATCGCTCCGGGTTCCGATCTATATGACCTCCGGGCGGTACAAAGTACACCTCTTCCGTAGAGGCAGGTAGTAACCTAACCTTTTAGAGTCTGTTCAAGGGAGGAGCCCTCTTATCTATCAATGAAAAGATCTCCGTGCGTGGCGTGATAAGGAATCCTAGAAAAGATCGATTGAGACTCCTCCCCGGTCCCACGAAGATCTCTACGTACTTGTCCAGTCCAGGACAACTGAGATCTTCCGGTCTGCGTGCGTGGGAGCAGCTCAAACAAAGAAGAGTCTGGTCTGGTCTGAATTCAGGCCCGGCCCGCCCGTCTGCTGCTAGGTCCGGGAATGGCGCCGCTATGCCCTGCTGCTCTGCTGCGGCCGGCCCCCGGACTATGCAAAGAATCGAGGCGGGGGAACCACTATGGTCGAGACCCCCGCCTTTGGTGATTGACCAAACAAATAGGCCTAGATCTATGCCCCTTAATGAATCGAATGGTCCTTCGACCTTCATTTGATTCCGACGGCCGGCATAGATCTCATGAAACCCGCCCACTATTACTACGAAAAAAGTACTGCCCTTTTCCTTCGCTACTAGGAGAGTCAGCAACTTCTATTAGCGCCGGACCTTGAGTCGAATTGATCGTGTCATGTGCAACGTCCATCAATGATGGTTCATTAATGTCCATTGATTTAGACTCCTTCCCCTTCCCAACTACGAATAAGATCGAGAGGAGCCCGAAATCCCCCAAACCAAGAACGGAAACGGAAGCCTTTCGATTCACTCCCCATTCTCTCTTAAATAAAGCTCGCCCTCGAGCCCTGGGCAGGTCGGCCGGGTCTTACCCTGTTGTTCTGTTCCCGCCACGAGAAAGACGCACAGAAGAGGTATGCCCAGCGCGCGGAGGATCCGTTGAGAGTTTCTGTTGTCTTGGTAGGGAACTGTACGAGATTTTCCCCTATTGTATTGAATCAATAAAAAAGAGGTAAGTACTACGGCCCCTATTGTTTGATCCAATATTGACCGGGGACGAGCCCCGACTTCCATAGGTCCTTGCTTTTAATAAAGTGGAGCGGGGCCAATTTCTCGTACTTGCTCAGTGTGCTCCCCTTTCGTCGAGTCCCCCGCCCGGTTCACTGGGCTGTTGGCCTACCAAGCACTTGCCCGCTGCTCCTGCCGCCCGAAAAGCGGGCGGAGCGCTCGTTATCCTTACTGTTCTCTCTGCAGGGGTCCCCTCCCATTGCTCTAGCCGCAGCTCCAGCTCGCAACCACAGGGGCCCGCCCTGCGAGGCCAGAGTGGGCTCAGCGGTCAGGTTAGCCCCCATTCGAATTACGTTAGGGGTCTTTCGCTTTTGCCAGATCTAGAGAGATACTACGAGTCCTCCGTCCCAGATTCCATCGCCGCGGCCATCTGGTTCACCGGTACTACCAAAAAGTCTCATGCTTACGTTACTGTTATTGATGGTTTTATTATCTTGGACCACGAAGACCCCAGTCGTGCTTCTGGTTTCCATTCCCATCATCATATTGATGATAAATCTCCTCGTGCTCTGCCATAAGAACTTGGAGTCCGTATCATGGTGAAGGTAAGGTAACGCTGTGATTCTTGCTCAAAAAACAGACCGAACGCGTTCGAGTTATTGGCTCGTCCAACCCGGCAGCATTCATGAATCGCTCGTTCAACTGTCCCTCGGAGACACGGTCGAGAAGTACCATGCATGGTTGCCCCCGTCCTTTCTTTATCTCGGTCCCACCCAGCAAGATACGGCTCAGCAAAAAACGTGAGCGCCCCTGCGCGAGCCTTAGTAAAGTCAAGCTTTGGCTCCCTAAATACTAAAGAAATGGATCAAAAAAGGGGGACTTCTGCAACGGGCTATGCCACCCAAACCAACTGAGGGAAGTCGCATCCGTCCCATCGCAAGCACCTACAATGTCATGATCACATGGGTTTACCCTTTTTCTTTGGTAGTTCAACGGACGGTCGCCCCTCCAACAAGAAAAGGTATAAATATGAAAACTTCTCTGCCATTTAGATCGGAGAATTTTTGGAGGAAATCGGGTTTTAAATTTCCAGAAACCACACGATTATATAGCCAAAGGGAATACGCCGCGCCTAAAATCATCCCAAGCGCTGCTAATGTGGCTACTAAGCTATTTCTTTGGAAAGCTCCTACTAAGATGAGAAATTCCCCAATAAAGCTGCTAGTACCAGGTAAACTCATATTGGCCAAAGTGAAAAAGAAGAAAATGGTAGAAAAATTCGGCATGGTGCTCACTAAACCTCCATAATATCTAACAAGTCGAGTCTTATGTCGGTCATATAGAACACCAACACATAGAAAAAGGGCTGAAGAAACCAGTCCATGACTTAACATCAGTAAAATGCTACCTCCAATTCCCTGTATGTTCAGACTAAACATACCAATAGTCACCAGATTCATATGGGCTACTGAGGAGTAAGCAATGATCTTCTTAAGATCGATCTGTCTTAAAGTGGTCAAGGAAGTATATATTATAGCAATCGCGCTTAAAGTATAAATGAAAGGAGTGAAACAAAGTGTCGCTTCGGGAAACATGGGTATTGAAAATCTTAAAAACCCGTAGGTTCCCAATTTTAAAAGAATTCCTGCCAAGATGACGGATCCTGCCGTAGGTGCCTCTACATGAGCTTCGGGTAACCAAATATGAACTGGTACCATAGGCACTTTGACGGCGAAAGAG